TTGACCGATGGGTCCAACAAAAACAAACAATTACACAATTAACAATTACAATTAAATTAATATTTTTTAATATTTAAATTTTAAATTCAAATTGAATAGAAAATCTAATTTAATAATTTAAATGGTAAGGTAATTTATTTAATTATAAGGTAATTTATTTAATTAAATGAATTTAATAGAATAATTTAATAGAATAAGAGTAGAATTTCATAGTAATAGAATTTTATAATTTCTAATTAGAATTTCTAATCCTAAAATAATAAATAATACATAAACAGAGAGCTCTTGTTCTTATTCGAAACGCCTCGTGATCTTTAACCAATTCTGCGCTTCAATATAATTACCAGGAGTAAGCGCTATAGCCTGTTTCCAATACTCAGCGGCTTGATCGAACCAAGCCTCCGCTATTTCAGAATCCCCCTGTCGAATGGCCTGTTCTCCCCGGTCGGAATAGGCGGTTCAATTCCTTCCCTTAGAACCGTACTTGAGAGTTTCCTACCTCATACGGCTCGGCAGTCAATTCTTTTGGTGTCCCATTTTTTTACCCTACCATATATCCAATTGAATGAGATTTCTCATAGATCTATCGATTTGTCTCGGGTTAAACAAAAGAGGTTAATTACATGAGTTTCAAACTTTAATTTGGATTAAATTAATAATAAGTTTTATCTTTTCTCCCACCTTCAGAAAAATAAAGCATAGGCGTTTCGGGACTATCGTCCGTTAGATTTTTCTGAAAGGTAACTATCTCGGTTTCATATAGAAATTTATATAGAATCCTTGAAAAAGACTTCTTCCTCATAAAAAAGACTTACTGTCTTTGGGATCTGATGCTACACCGCTGCTCAATAACTTAGGGGATCGGCTCTATTACATAAGTTGATTCCTAATTTTTATCTCATATCATGACATAAATAAGCAGTTCTTATTTATTGTATCGGCCCAAAACCTCGCTAATTGATCTTTACGGTGCTTCCTCTATCAATTAGATCCTTTATCCATAGAATAAAGTATCTAGGCATATGTATTTCTTCATATTTTGACTTCTATGAAGTTTCTTTTTTTGTTACAGCTGATAAAAATCGTTTTTTGGACGATGCAATATGTAGAAAGCCTACTTTTTTTTTATTTACTAGCGTATTTATTTACTGGCGTATTTGCTCTTTCTGGCGTATTTGCTCTTTCTTTCTTTTTTTTATTTCTATAGTGGAGATAGTCGCACGTAATGACAGATCACAGCCATATTATTAAAAGCTTGTGGTAAGAACGGGTTTCGTTCTAGTGCTCGAAAATAATATTCTAAAGCTTTTGTATGTTCTCCGTTACTTGTGTGGATAAGGCCTATGTTATAGAGTATATAACTTCGATCATAGGGATCAATTTCTAGTCGCATAGCTTCATAATAATTCTGTAAGGCTTCTGCATAATTTCCTTCGGATTGAGCCGACATCCGTTACGGTCGTCATTCGATTCAAAGAATTCTCCGTTCCAAAACCGTACATGAGATTTTCACCTCATACGGCTCCTCCCTTATGTGCATAATGAGACGACTAATCCATGGAATTTAAAAAAAGGTTGAAATATTGTCATTATGAACTGAGCGGGGCTAATGTTTTTACAAGAAATCTCTAGCCAACCCTCTTGCAAAAGATCTTTTCTTAACATCAAGCGTGTTCGTAACTAGATAAAAAAAGTAAACTCCAACAATTTCTTTGTTCTCAACGCTCCTTAATTTCCAGGAATTAGTCACTTCAACAATCTTCGATGGTTATATGGGTATCCAAAGTACGAACAAGATGGATATTTGTTGTCCCAACCATTTCTCTTAGTTCCGATCCCGATAAGGAAAGGGAATCATTTATAACAAAGTTTTCGTGTTGTTGATTCCTAGGTGTAGTGGTAGTGCTTCTTCCTCTATGCCGCCTATTGGTACTAGTGTAGTAGGGTTTGACCCACAAGACCCATAGGTGTAACCTTTCGCTCAATACTCGAATCAACAATTGAAGCATCTGAGGTTGCATTAATCGGGGATACACGACAGAAGGAATTGCTTTATTTATAAACTTCACCTTCAACAAGCGTAGATTTTTTTTTCAATAGTCTTTTTTTTCTATTCTGAATCATGTGTCTTTTTCCTGAGACTGAGAGCGGTAAAGTAAATGTAAATAAAGTAAAAAAAAAATATATAATATAATATATATAATAATAATCAAATCGCACCATCTCTGTAATAAGTAAATGCCTCCTTTTCTCCTGAAGTTGTCGGAATTATTCGTAATATAATATTGGCTACGATTGAAAAGGTCTTATCAATAAAATTTCCATTTATCCGCGATCTAGGCATAGGTAGCAATCCATTCTATAACTCTTTTCATTACCCCTCGTGAGAAAATAAAACGATCTCACAAACAAAGGAAGTGTACAGTACGAAATAACATAAAAGCGGACCCATTCCATTTTTTTGTTAAAAAACAAAAAAAAATTCTTCTAGCCGGGAGGC